ATGTAAATAGTAAAGAAAAAAACAAGAAAAAAAGAATTATAAAATAATAAGAAGAACTCACATTTTGATTCTATTTTGACTCTATATCATAGGAATGGAAATAGTTCTTCTTATTATTGTTGTTGCTTTAATAACAAGCATTTTTGTTTTCAAATCAGATAAATTTTTTTCTATCTATGATTCATTGGAACAAAAAAGGGCCTGGATAGGTCAGTACCTATCCGGGCCGTGGGAATAAAATAAAAAGGCCCTTTTGAACAAACTCAAAGAAAGATTCTTTTTTTTTCTATATTTCTATTGGAAATATATTTTTCGAGCCCTTACTTTATGGAATTGGAATTGCTGATAAAAGTTGTATATATCTATATAATAAAAAGAGATAAAAAAATAATAAAGAAAGATAAAGAAAGACTTTTTCAATCTTTACTTTATGTATGGGAGAGATGGCTGAGTGGACTAAAGCGGCGGATTGCTAATCCGTTGTACGAGTTATTCGTACCGAGGGTTCGAATCCCTCTCTTTCCGTTTCCATTGATGAATTGATATTTTATTTATCTTTCGAATTTCTCGAACCCTTTTTCTTTTTTCATAGTTAAAGGTGTGGAATAGATAAAATCCGAAGAAAATTTGAAAATCAAGTAAGGAAAATGCCTTTATTTTTTATTCTTCATTCTTCACGCCCAGGATTACGTCCCGGATCATTAGATAGGAATCCGAAGATGAAGAGAGAAACAAAGAATATCACTACTGTGTAAACGAAGAGTTTGAGAGTAAGCATTACACAATCTCCAAGATCATTTTTTGGGAAAAAGAGAATAGATTTTCCATTTTTATACCACATATCCTATTTTGACTCCTATTTTGACACCAAGACATGAGAAGTCGTTTCTAGAAATGGAAAAGCATTTTCAAAAAATCATTTGTAATTAAGAGTCTTTCATTGCCAAAATTTTCTTTCATACCCACAATTAGATATTGTGGGGGACCCTAATTAATAGTGCCTTTCACTGGAAAAAGGAAAGGGTTAGAATGAGGTGATACAGATTTATTGCGACTATCCGATACTTTGACTTTCAATGTTTTAATTGAGGGTTCATAATCTAAGATTTTTCTAATCTTATCAATTGTTAGAATTTTTTTTCTCGAAGAAATCATGAATTTTTCTAGGGCAGTATTAAATATTTCATCGAAAACTTACAGCGGCTTGCCAAACAAAGGCTAAGAGAAAAAAGAACAGAGGTATGACTGGCATAACATCTACGATTGGATTCAAAAAAGCATAGGCTTCGGGCAATTTGGCGAAGAAAAAATTACTCGAATAAAGGGCAGAATTAAGACAGATACAGATCAAACTAAAGATATTAAGCATAACAAACATTTTGTTCTTGGAGATAATTGAATTTTGATTGAGTTATTGATATGGTATTGATATAAGGGAAAAAAGAATAAAGTAGGGTAGACCAAAAAATCCTTCTTTTTCTTTTAACTAACCCAATCAAGAATACTTCAAGTCTCAAAAGAGAATAGAAGAAATCATACTTTCATAAATATCTTAATTGAATTATATGTAATGATCAATAAATTCAGTTTAATTCTATGTCTATACGTGTCAAAATCCTAGCAACAATCTAATCTATTCCATAAATATTTGGACTGGAATTGACGAACGACTAATAACAATATTAGTGTTTATTAGTGTCGACTAGAAATCTAAATGGGGCGTGGCCAAGTGGTAAGGCAACGGGTTTTGGTCCCGCTATTCGGAGGTTCGAATCCTTCCGTCCCAGAGCATACCAATTATATCAGAATAAAGATTGCTTTAAAAGTCGGAGGGGCCTTTGATTCTATGCCCATCCCCTTCATATTGAAGGTTAGTTACTTAGAAAAACCTTACGTCTCATATCCATTTGCATTCTCAATGATGCATTCTAGATCGAAATCCGAAAGAAAAGCCTCTATATTCCCTATCTATTATTCCCTATCCCTTAAATGAGGTAGCCTAATTATTAATTCTCTGTGGATTGTTTTATTAAAAAATAAACAAGAGGGTTTTCTTGGTACTAATGGAATTCAATTAATGGGATTAAATCTCTTAAGGCTAGGTTAGGGGAAACTAAAATAAAAATAGGAGAACAAAGACTCGTTTGGCTTTGTACCTAGACAAGATAGTCTAGCATCCCGTAAAAGAGGATCTTTTTTTTTATTTATGATTCATCATCCCATATTATTTGTGAAATAGATCAGTAAATAGATCAGTAGTGGAAGGTATCAATTTCAATATCGGTGTCTGTACAAATCTCATTAACAAACAATCAAGTTACATATGTAACAAATCCATTTTCTTTGAACCTCAGTTTTAGGTATTTCGTCTTTGGCTCTAATGAATTATTGTAAATCTATTATTGTAAATCTATGTAACAATTCAGACGGGGCAATTCATACATTCTATTTACTTTTTACTTTATGGAAAGATTCTTATGGAAAAATTACAGAAAGATTACTGAACCTCAAGTCAAACAAAATATAACAAAATACCTAAAAAATGAGGAAGGAAATTTTTAGATGTATGTATTTATTATCGTTCTATTTCAGCGACAATGAGGTTTCGATTTTCGTGAAAAAGATTTATGATCTTTAAAATTTTTTAAATTAAAATATTTCACATAGAATATCCATAATTACTTCCAGTAACAATTGTTCAGTCTAAGATACAGAAATCTCCTATTCTTTCGGTTCTTATTTTATCAATCATATGAAAGAATAAGGATCTAAATCTTCTTCACGAAAAAAAACGAAGAGAAATTGGATTTGTTTTTGATCTATCTATTTGCTTTAAATCATTGTTGGTTCAGTTCAAAACGAAACATGGATTTATCTCTCTTATTTATAAGGATCAAATGCGGTTTTTTTTATTGTTTGTAAAACTTTATTCAACTCAAATAATGATGTAATGATGTCGAAGTAGTCAATTTTTTCAATTAAATATTTGTAATGATTTATTATTAGATTAGTCTTTCGTACTTGAAGAAGTATTAGATTGATGAATCTATCCTATTGTGTCACTTGAAGATGCAGATTCAAAAATAACTCATTTATTTTATATTTGTATCCTTTTATTTTTATATAAATTTGATTTTTATAAAAATTTTTATAAATATAAAAATATAAATGTCTATTATATTATGTATTATAAAATATATAATAATATTATATTTTATCATATCTATAATTATTTTAGAATATTTATAATAATATATATATAATTATAGATATTCTATTATTATTATACTATTTATATATTATAGATATTCTATTATTATACTATTTATATATTATAGATATATTATAGATAAATTATAGATATTAGAATATCTAATTTTATATTTATATGTAATTTTATAGGTATAAAAGATATAAAAATATAAATCATTTTATAGATAGATAATCTATCTAGATTATAGATATAAGAAGATATAATAAAAAATGTTGCATTCATACAATAAAATACGGGATTAAGTTGAATTCTTGATGAGACATCTTCAGAAAAATATCTACACATCCATAAAAAAAAAGAAACAAGTATAGATTACTATGTACCGACTAAAACAATGACTATTCATGGTTCCATAATTGAATCAATTACATACCGGCTCCAAACTAGAGGAATGTTATGGTAAAACTTCGTTTGAAACGATGTGGTAGAAAGCAACGTGCGACTTGAAGGACATGATCAGTTGTGGATTTTTACACCCACCATTTTTTTATATTCAAATTTTATTATATAGTTATATAGGAATGAAGGTGCTCTTGGCTCGACATCGTTTGTTCTGCTCCACTAGAAGAACCCCTCTTTTCTTTTTTTGTTGGGTTGTAATGTAAATAGTACATGATGGAGCTCGAGTAGAAAGTATTGATTCATTTCTCGGGGGCAAGGATCTAGGGTTAGTGCCAATCAAGAAGTTGGAAATACTTTGTAAGTATATCTTCGATAAAGGATACAATTCAAGCAAGTTTAAAATCCAAAAAGAAAATTTGTTTGAATTTGTAGAACACTTTCAATCAAAAGTGTATCGTGCGGGAATCAACCGTTCGTATGATTCTTTGATAAAAATAAATCACAAAAAAAAGGTATGTTGCTGCCATTTTGAAAGGATTAAGGATCATCGAAGTAATGTCTAAACCCAATGATTTAAAACAGAAATAAAGGATCCCGGAACAAGGAAACACCGTTTTCAATTGTCTCAAAAACTAGGATTAGGATCAGAATGACGAATACAATAGATTTTAAACGAGACAAACAAAAAGGGGGTTAGAGACCGCTCAATAAATGAAATGCCTAAGGGTTGTCCTTTGAGCTATTTGAGAGTTATCCAACTTGAGTTATGAGTACGAATGATTTTATACTTTTGGGGAAAGAAGAACAAAAAAAAGGACTTAAATTAAATCATAGTCTAATGAATTTGATGATTTTATAGATCTATTTGCCATTGGAATTCTATACATCGACATAACTTTGAATCATTTTTTCTCGAGCCGTACGAGGAGAAAACTTCTTATACGTTTCTAGGGGGGGGGGGGTATTGTTCACCTACATCTATCCCAATGAGCCGTCTATCGAATCGTTGCAATTGATGCTCGATCCCGAAGAGAAGGAAGAGATCTTCGGAAAGTGGGTTTTTATGATCCGATAAAGAATCAAACTTATTCAAATGTTCCTGCTATTCTATATTTCCTTGAAAAAGGAGCTCAACCTACAGGAACTGTTCATGATATTTCAAAGAAAGCGGAGGTTTTTACGGAACTTCGTCTTAATCAAACGAAATTTAAATTCAATCAATGAAATACAAAAAACGAGGGGGGGATGACTCGTATATAGCTTTGTATAACTTTCTCTACTACTGCCCCTTAATCTATCTTATTGATATAAGATGGATAGAAAAAAGATCAAGTGAATAGATGAAGGAATTATATCTAGAAATATAAAATTCTGACATTACCTT